CTTTTGAATAAGCATGAGTAATCAAATGAAATAAAGCAGCTCGGTAAGAACCCATACCTAAAGCTAACATCATATAACCCAATTGAGACATTGTAGAATAAGCTAAACTTCTCTTAATATCTTTTTGAGCAAGAGCTAAAGTAGCTCCTAATAGTACTGTTATTATACCTAGAAAAGATATTACATTCATTGTATAAGGTATAACTATGAAAAGAGGAAGAAGTCGAGCAACTAGAAAAATCCCCGCCGCTACCATGGTAGCGGCATGTATGAGAGCTGAAATAGGAGTAGGCCCCTCCATAGCATCAGGTAACCATACATGAAGAGGAAATTGAGCGGATTTAGCAACTGGACCGGCAAATAAGAACAAAGTACATAAAATACAAAATAAAAAATTTATTTCATTCTTATTAATTAAGTTATTGAATATTTCAAATAAATCCCCAAACTCAAAACTGCCCGTTATACAATAAAGGCCTAAAATTCCTAATAATAATCCAAAATCCCCTATACGATTAGTCACAAATGCTTTTTGACAAGCATTTGCGGCAATAGGTCGTGTGAACCAAAAACCTATTAATAGATACGAACACATTCCAACTAATTCCCAAAAAATATAAATTTGTATCAAATTTGAACTAGTAACTAATCCCAACATGGAAGTATTGAAAAAACTCATATAAGCAAAAAATCGCAAATATCCCCGATCATGAGACATATAATTATCACTATAAATAAGAACCAAAATTGCAACAGTAGTGATTAACATTGACATAATAGAAGTAAGTGGATCGATCAAGTAACCGAATTCTAAAGAAAAATCATTATTAATGGTCCAAGACAATACATATTGATAAATAAAATTACTATTTATTTGCTGAATAGACAGCTTCATAGAAAAAATCATAACTATACTTAACACCAAAATACTAGAAAAAGCCCATATACGCCGAAGATTTTTTGTTGCTATCGGAAAAAAAAGAAGTCCCGCTCCTATTAACAAAGGAACTGGAAGTGGAATGAAGGGTATAATCCATGCATATTGGTATATATGTTCCATAATAGAATAGAAAATTTTTAATTAATTTCATTTTTTGGTTTACAATTCACCGGTTCTTGCCTTTTTTGAAAGAAGTCAATAAAAAAATCAAGACATGTAATTAATAACTTAAATATAATTTTAAAATTTCTTTTTCTTATTCTATTAAATTACTTAGAATCCATATATAGAATAATAAAAGATAAAAAATTCAACTAAAAAAATACTATCTAAAGATCTAATAAAATCAATAATGATACAAACAAATAGGAACTAGTTACTAATTATTTTAGACTAGTTACTAATTATTTGAGTTAGTTTATTCAAAATTATTTTATTTGATTGTCTTCCATTCCAAACAAAAAAAATATACCAAGATTCAATATTTTTTTTATAATTCTAGATTTTTTATAGAAAAGGATATCTATTACTTTACTTTTTATTTTACATAACATAGAATGTTAAAAAAATTTCAATTAAGATTAACTAAAAAGTTAATCTTATAAGAGTTGAGTTATTAAACTTTTCGATGTGACTTATTACGTACACGTAAATTAAATGCAACACAACAAAAATAGACATAACATATACGTATAAGTCAAAAATTTGATTCATTATTTCAATTTAATTTTTATTAATCTTAATTAATTTTGTACGAATTTTTTTACTTATTTCATCTATTCCATAGAAGATTTTGTTTCTCCTAATCTAATATTTTAATATTTTATATTTACTAGAACAATATATTTTTAATTAGATTTTGTTTTTATATTTTATTAAAATAAAAGTTTAATGAAGAAGATATTGCGTAGAATCTAAATACATAGATAATGAATAAGAAACAAAGATTCGTTTGACCAACAGATGTCTTTCACATCCAACTATAACAATGAGTAATGAATTTTATTTTCAATGGCAGTTCCAAAAAAACGTACCTCTCTTTCTAAAAAACGTATTCGTAAAAAGCATTGGATAAGAAAAGGACGGTTGGTAGCGAAAAAAGCTTTTTCGTTAGGAAAATCTCTTTCCACTGGAAATTCAAAAAGTTTCTTTTTTTTGTACGAAAAATAAGTAATCAAACCTTGGAATAATCGAAATCGTCCTAACTCACAAAAATGGGATAAGAAATTGAAAATGAATTTATTTTCAATCTAAAATATAGAAAATAAACAATTTCAATTGACAAATTTTTTGATTGAAACTTTATATAGTTTTTTCTATATTTTTTTTTATTATGTAGAATAAGAACTATTATGTCGACCATAAAATTAAATAACAAAAATAGTACTTTTTTTGTTTGAATTTGAAAATATATATAGGATTTCATCACCTTTCTTTTTTAGTGTATTTTCTCATTTCTAGGATGGGGATTTTTTCCCCATCAACCTATTTGTTTTGTCACAACCAAATATTAATTTTATATGAAATATGCAGTTTAATAATTAATTGGTTTGTTGAAACTTAAGATAACCTATAGAGACAATAAAAATCATACCAATTAATTTATTTTGTTTGAATATAAAACTATCCATTTACATAAAAAGCCCTTCGATACCGTGCTAAAATTGTGATTCAAAAAATATTTTTTTTTGAAATAAATTAAATAATTGATTTCTAATTTTGAAACCAAAAATGAGAAAGAACTTTATTGAGGTCTATCCCGAGATAAAATAGAGAATGTTCTAGTTACAAGCGTTACATTTCAAGAAAACAGAAACTACACAAAAGTCCATTGACAAATTAAAGTGGTATCATAAAATGAACTTGAAACTTGAAATAAGTAGTATATAATAAAATAACATTATGAAAAAAAAATTGAAACATGTGAATGATTTTTTATTCATCAATTTTACTGTTTTCTAAACAAAATATTACATTGAATTAACCCCTTCAATCTCGACGATTGAATAAAAACAGGCTATTATGATTTCAAACAAGCCGCTATGGTGAAATTGGTAGACACGCTGCTCTTAGGAAGCAGTGCAAGAGCATCTCGGTTCGAGTCCGAGTGGCGGCATGGCATCTTACAAATTCTCAAAAGAATTCAATAGTCCTATAATAAAATGAATTAAATTTCGGATTTCCATTTTAATTGAGGGATTTTTTTTTTTAATATAAATTTTTTATGATCTTTTCGACTTTGGAGCATATTTTAATTCATATTTCTTTTTCAACAGTTTCTGTCGTAATTACACTCCATTTGATAACTTTATTAGTCAATGAAATAGTAGGACTATATAATTCATTCGAAAAAGGAATGATAGTTACTTTTTCTTGTATAACAGGATTATTAGTTACTCGTTGGCTTTATTGGAAGCATTTCCCATTAAGTAATCTATATGAATCATTAATCTTCCTCTCCTGGAGTTTCTACATTATTCATATGATTCCATATTTTAAAAAACAGAAAAATACTTTAAGTGCAATAACCGCGCCAAGTGCTATTTTTACCCAAGGGTTTGTTACTTCGGGCCTTTTAACTGAAATGCATCAATCCGCAATATTAGTACCTGCTCTCCAATCCCAGTGGTTAATGATGCATGTAAGTATGATGGTATTGAGTTATGCAGCTCTTTTATGCGGATCATTATTATCAGTAGCACTTATAATCATTACATTTCAAAAAGGTATAATAAGGATTTTTGATAAAAGAAAACATTTATTAACTAAGTCATTTTTCTTCGATGAAATTCAATACATAAATGAAAAAGGCAATATTTTCAAAAGTGCTTTCCCCTTTTATGTTAGAAATTATTACAGGTCTCAGTTGATTGAACAGCTGGATCGTTGGAGTTATCGTGTTATTAGTCTAGGATTTATCTTTTTAACCATAGGTATTCTTTCGGGAGCAGTATGGGCCAATGAGGCGTGGGGATCATATTGGAATTGGGACCCAAAGGAAACTTGGGCTTTTATTACTTGGACCATATTTGCAATTTATTTACATATTCGAACAAATAAGAATTTGCAAGGTGCAAATTCTGCAATTGTGGCTTTTATAGGCTTTCTTATAATTTGGATATGTTATTTTGGGGTCAATCTATTAGGAATAGGCCTACATAGTTATGGTTCATTTACATTAACGCTTAATTAAATTGAATAAAGGGCCTTACGAGTACAAACATCGGGCACAGCATAAAGACATAAGTAAGTTTCTTATAAACAGAAACAGGCGAGAACCATTTAAATCAAATGCAAGTAGTATAGTGATTTAAATGGTTCTCACAAACGCCAAACATGTCTCATTAGAATTCCAATTCAATCTTTCTTCTTCTTACGTAAAGAAGACTTCTTTATTCATTTAAGGAAACCTATCTATAAAAAAAATTGGATAGAATAGTTTCCACTTTCTCAACTGATAGTGAGAGAACGAAATCTGGGTAAATGCCAATACCTATTACTGGTAAAAAGATAGAAGTAGAAACAAACAACTCTCGCGGCCCAGAATCAAAAAAATAAGAGTTTGGAATATTAAATAGCTTATATCCATAGAACATTTGACGTAACATAGATAATGAATAAATAGGAGTTAATATAATTCCAATTGCCATTCCAAAAGTTATTAGTATTTTTGGCATTAAAAGATATGTTTGGCTGGTAATTATTCCAAAAAATACTATTAATTCCGCAATGAAACCACTCATGCCTGGTAACGCAAGGGATGCCATTGAAAAACTACTGAAGAGTGTGAATATTTTTGGCATTGGAATAGCTATTCCGCCCATTTCGTCGAGATAAACAAGACGTATTCGATCGTAACTAGTTCCCGCTAAGAAAAAAAGTGCAGCACCAATAAATCCATGAGATATTATTTGTAAAATGGCTCCATTTAGTCCTGTATCAGTTATAGAACTAATTCCTATAATTATGAAACCCATGTGAGATACGGAGGAATAGGCTATTCTTTTTTTTAAATTACGTTGCCCGTAAGATGTTGAAGCTGCATAGATTATTTGCATTGTCCCTATTATTATCAACCAAGGAGAAAATATAGAGTGAGCATGGGGTAATAATTCCATATTAATCCGAACCAATCCATATGCTCCCATTTTTAATAAGATTCCAGCTAAAAGCATACAAGTACTGTAATGTGCTTCTCCGTGGGTATCCGGTAACCATGTATGTAAAGGTATAATTGGTAACTTGACAGCAAAAGCAATAAAAAATCCAATATAGAATATTATTTCTAATCCCACGGGATATGATTGATTAACTAATGTTTCAAAATTTAATGTTGGTTCATTGGAACCATATAAACCAACACCCAGAACTCCCATTAATAGAAAAATGGAACCCCCTGCAGTATACAAAATAAACTTAGTAGCTGAGTAGAGACGTTTCTTTCCCCCCCACATGGATAAAAGTAGATAAACAGGAATTAATTCTAATTCCCACATTATGAAAAAAAGTAAAAGGTCTCGAGACGAAAATGATCCTATTTGACCGCTGTACATTGCTAACATCAGGAAATGGAATAATCGTGAATCTCGAGTAACCGGCCAAGCCGCTAACGTAGCTAAAGTGGTGATGAATCCAGTCAGTAAAATGGGCCCTATTGAAAGCCCATCTATTCCTAATCTCCAGTGGAAATCAAAAAAGTTAATCCATTTATAATCTTCTGTCAGTTGCATTAATGGATCGTCCGGTTGGAAATGATAACAGAATGCATAGGTTATTAGAAGGAGTTCTAAAATTGAAATAAATATAGTATACCACCTAATGACCTTATTTCCTCTATGAGGAAGAAAGAAAATTAAACAACCCGAAAATATGGGCAAAATTACAATGGTTGTTAACCAAGGAAAAAAATTCGTAGTAAAGACAAGATACACTTGAGCCAAAAAACCCCGTACCCGAAAAGAAATATATTTCTTTTCGGGTACGGGGTTTTGTCGGTAAAAAAAAAATCCAAATAGAATAAATGGATTCAAGTGGAGTTTTCTGGAACGTATCTATCAATAAGCTAGACCCATACTGCGAGTTGTTTCATGCCATAAATAAACCCGAACACTTAAAAAATCTGTTGGACAAGCGGATTCACATCTTTTACAACCGACACAATCCTCTGTTCTTGGAGCCGAAGCTATTTGTTTAGCCTTACATCCATCCCAAGGTATCATTTCTAATACATCTGTGGGACAAGCTCGGACACATTGAGTACACCCTATACATGTATCATAAATCTTTACTGAATGTGACATTGTGTCTAAAATTGTTTTTTAACTTCATTAATTTTCGATCTAGTTCTAGTAAAGTAAATGAACCACATATTCAAATACTAGACGAATCAATGATTTACCAGAATTATTCGAATCAACCTACTTCTGGATTGGATCGGCTTATTAGAATTATTAGAAAATAAAAAAGAGTTCCAAAATACTTTGATTTATTCTATTTTTTACAGTATGATTATACCTTAAGGTTCTGTACCTAGTAATTTAATTGGAATTGATGACTATTATCAATTTCTATAATTGTTATATAATAACTAATTCTAATATAATAACATAGTTAATATAAAATAGAATAATAAAAAAAATACTACTTATTCAATAAATTCGATTGATTGATACGAGTTGATTTTCTGTTACGATAAATTGAAGAAACAATAGCCAGTCCAATAGCTGCTTCAGCGGCTGCAATAGCTATAACAAAAATTGAGAAAATATTTCCTTTTAATTGACGACTATCAAAAAAATCTGAAAATGTTACAAAATTGAGATTAACTGCATTCAATATAAGTTCAAGACACATAAGAGCCCGAACTAAATTTCGACTCGTGATTAATCCATAGATCCCCATAGAAAATAAATAGGCACTCAAAACAAGTACATGTTCAAGCATCATTGACCAACTCCTTATCAATCTCGATTCATTTCAATATGAAAAACAATTAAACCGATTTGATTGACTAGAATATAACAAGTTAGAATAGAATAAATTAAGAGCAAAAAAATATGTAAGTAAGAAATCTAAATCGAACTAAAAGTATTTTCATTTTATACATAAATTTGAATAGAATTGAATGGAAATTAATACGATAAAATAGATTTTTTTTTTGATTGATAATAAAAAAAATTATTGACGAGCCACAGCAATTGCACCTATTAAAGAAACTAAAAGAATTATTGAAATGAGTTCAAATGGAAGAAAAAAATCTGTTGATAAATGAATTCCTATTTGTTGACTATTATTTATCAAATCTTGTTCTAGAATTTGGTTTGATCTTGTAGTCCAAATAATCCCATACCATGACGTATTTAGAATAGTATTAATTAATGAAATAAAAAGACTTGTACAAACCAATGAAGTAGCTCTGTCCCCAACAGTAAAAAGATGAAAATCTTTGTCATATTCTGGCTCATTCATGAACATTACAGCAAATAGTATTAAAACATTTATAGCTCCCACGTAAATAAGGAGTTGTGCAGAAGCTACAAAATGAGAGTTTGCTAGAATATATAATAAAGATATACAAACAAGAACCAATCCCAGCGAAAAGGCAGAAAAAATGGTATTGGTAAGTAATACTACTCCTAGACCCCCTAATATAAGACCTGACCCCAGAAAGACTAAAAGAAAATCATGTATTGGTCCAGGTAAATCCATTATATGTAAAATAAGAGATAAAAAAATCCTAATTTTTCATGATCTTATTGACTTGAACAGGAAAAAGGAGGTTCATGTGTTCTTAATTGCTAAATCCTAATATGTACGACTTGATGTAGGTAAAGTTATTATATTAGAACCATCGCATTCTTTTTTATTTTATCGGAAGTATAGTTCGAAACTATTTGCAATTATTCCAATTACAGTAAACAGATTTTCAATACAAAACAAATTAAGTTGAAATTTTCATCAACCAATAGATTATAGCGAATGGTCGAGATTTTTAGTTAGTAACCAAGAATAAAAAATTTCAATTAAATAAAAGAACCTTAGTAATTTAGTAATTGGGAATTGTTCTTCAATCATGAGATTTCTCTTTTGTTTGAGGCGAATTCAAAATTGTTCGAATTGTGTAATCATCCGTTATTGATATTGGTAAACGACCCAGAGCAATTTGATTATAATTTAATTCGTGACGATCATAAGTAGAAAGCTCATATTCTTCAGTCATTGATAAACAATTTGTTGGACAATACTCAACACAATTACCGCAAAATATACAGATTCCGAAATCAATACTGTAATTAAGCAATCGTTTCTTTCGAATATCCGTTTCCAATTTCCAATCTACAACAGGTAGGTCTATAGGACATACACGAACACATACTTCACAAGCAATGCATTTATCAAATTCAAAGTGGATTCGACCACGAAAACGCTCCGATGTGATCAATTTTTCATAAGGGTATTGAATAGTTACAGGTAAACGGTTGGCGTGGGATAAGGTAATCATAAAACCTTGACCAATGTACCTTGCCGCCCGTACTGTTTGTTGACCATAATTGATAAATCCGGTTACCATAGGGAACATATAGTCAAAATAAATAAAAAAATTGGATTTTGTTTCTTTCTCTTGTTTGATACAAGCTAACAAATTAAATTTGAATAATTTTTTTTATTTTTATTTTATAGAATTTATAATGAAAGGAGTTGGGAAGAAGTTGTTAATAATAGATTACCTAAAGAAATAGGTAAAAGAAATTTCCATCCAAGATTTAATAATTGGTCCATTCTTAGTCTAGGTAAAGTCCATCTTGTTGCGATAGAAATGAACAAGAACAAAAAAGTTTTTGCTAATGTAATGAAAATACCAATTGTCGTTCCAAAGACTCCATACGCCTTGTTTATTTCAAACAATTCAGGAATTAATATGTATGGAATAGAGAGATTCCAACCACCCAAGTAAAGAACTGTTACAAATAACGAAGAGACTAGCAGATTTAAATAGGAAGCAACATAAAATAAACCAAATTTTATACCCGAATATTCCGTTTGATAACCTGCTACTAATTCTTCTTCGGCTTCTGGTAAATCAAAAGGCAATCTCTCACATTCCGCTAGAGAAGAAATTAGAAAAACAATAAACCCTATAGGTTGCCGCCACAAATTCCATCCCCAAAAACCATATTTTGACTGCGCCTCAACTATATCAACTGTACTTGAACTGTTAGATAATCATAGTCGATGATAAGATCACTCTTATCATCGCTATTACAGAACCGTACGTGAGATTTTCACCTCATACGGCTCCTCGAGAGCCTTAAATAAATCTAAGGACCTATTCGATATTCTTTAATCTTGATATGTTTGGAAAATAGATAAAGTCAAAATTAATCAAAAGTTCCTGAATTAGACCAATGGAATTCTGTCTGCTAGACTATAAAAAAGTGCTTCGGAATTGATCTCGTTCTTTACTTTAATTTTAAGAATTTCAAGTTTTTTTTTATTGAGTAATAATTTTATTCATTAATAAAATACTCTTTTTACCAATAATAAATATTTTACCTTATTAGAATTATATTATTTTCGATTCCGAAAAAGAATTAAAAATTCATTCATGATTTATGACGTGACAAAAATTTCATTTCCATGAATATTTTTTTGCAATTACGTATTTAATTTTTTTGGTCCTCTTATTTCTTTTATTTAGGCTTAAAATAAAACAAAGTAAAGGATTACTTCGTTCCTGATAGTCATTCATTTAATCGGTGGATAGGAGCATACTCTGGATCGGAATTTTTTGGAGTACTACTTGATCATTTCTACCAATTTAAAGCACCAATTTAGTATTTCTTTATATGTATAAGTGTTTCTTCGGATAACTTACATAATTTCTATTACGAATCCTTTGTGTACTTTTGTGTTCCTAATCATCCACTCATTTTTGCTCAATCTTTATGGTAATTCATAGAAAAGATAGTAAAAACTCCATAAAGTTGATCTTTTCAACCCGCTTCAAGCCCTGATGACTAATAAATCAATCTTGGGGTAAACAGTCTTGACTGCTTATGTTTATTTTTGTTTAACCCTTGTACTTGGGAAATGAGATTCAAATTTTTTACGGCGAATTTCTAAGCTGTTTTCTTTCACTCATTTAACTATCTGATTTACTGATTTAGTTTATTAACTCGAGAAGTGAATAAAAAAATAAAGATATCTATTCAATACGTTTAAATTTCATTCTTCGTAAAAACTTAAAATGGAAGAAGACTTATGTCTGAACGAATCACACGTAGAGATATTGATAACACGCATAGAGTTAATGGTATTTCATAACTAATTGATTGGGCAGCAGCCCGTAGACCACCTAAAAAAGAATATTTATTATTTGATCCATATCCTGACATAAGAAGTCCAATTGGAGCAATACTTGAAATGGCGATCCATAAAAAAACACCAATACTGAGATCGGCTAGAACAAGGTGATAGCCAAAAGGAATTACTGAATAACTTAGTAAAATTGATATGACTGCTAGAGAGGGCCCAATACTAAATAAACGCATATCCCCTCTAGATGGAAGAAGGTTCTCTTTAAAAAGTAGTTTTGTCCCATCTGCTAGAGCTTGAAGAATTCCCAACGGACCGGCATATTCAGGTCCAATACGTTGTTGTATACTTGCGGATATTTCTCTTTCTAACCACACAATCACCAGTACACCTATTGTGATTCCCAATACGAGAATCACAATAGGTACAAGCATCCATATAGTCCCATAAATCTCCTTTAAGGATTCCAACCTAGAAAAGGAATTGATAGTTTGTATTTCTGTTGTATCAATTATCATTTCAACGATCAACTTCCCCCATAATGATATCTATGCTACCTAATATCGTCATAATATCAGCCAATTTCATTTTTTTAACTAACTGAGGAAGAATTTGCAAATTGATAAAACCCGGTGGGCGAATTTTCCATCTCCAAGGAAAAACACTTTGATCTCCTATCAAAAATATTCCCAATTCTCCCTTTGGGGCTTCGACTCTCACATAAAGTTCTTGTTTCGACAATTCAAAAGCAGGAGACGGTTTTTTACTAATGAATCGATATTCAAAATCATTCCATTCAGGATATTTTATCCTATTAAAGCGTCGTATTTCTAAATTTTCATAAGGACCCCCTGGGATTCCTTCTAAAGCTTGTTGAATAATTTTGATGGATTCCGCCATTTCGCTAATTCGTATTAAATAACGAGCTAATGAATCTCCTTCTTTTTGCCATTGGACTTCCCAATCAAATTCGTCGTAAGACTCATAATGATCAATTTTACGAAGATCCCATTGTATTCCGGAAGCTCGTAGCATTGGTCCTGATAAACCCCAATTTATTGCTTCTTCTCCACCAATAATGCCCACCCCTTCAACTCGTTCTAAAAAAATAGGATTTCGTGTAATAAGTTTTTGGTATTCATCAATCCCTTTTAAAAAATAATCACAAAAATCTAAACATTTATCTATCCATCCATAAGGTAGATCGGCAGCTACTCCTCCGATACGAAAATAATTATGCATCATTCTCATACCAGTGGCAGCTTCGAATAAATCATATATTAATTCTCTTTCTCGGAAAATATAGAAGAAAGGGGTCTGTGCGCCAATATCTGCCATAAAAGGGCCAAGCCATAACAAATGAGAAGCTATACGACTTAACTCCAACATAATTACTCTGATATAACTAGCTCTCTTAGGTACTTGAATATTTCCCAATTGTTCTGGCCCATTTACTGTTATTGCCTCTGTGAACATAGTAGCTAAATAATCCCAACGCGTTACATAAGGAAGATATTGTATAATTGTTCGGTTTTCCGCAATTTTTTCCATTCCTCTGTGTAAATAACCCAATATTGGTTCACAGTCAATAACATCTTCACCATCTAAAGTAACGATGAGTCGGAGAACACCATGCATTGATGGGTGGTGAGGGCCCATATTGACTATCATGAGGTCTTTTCTTGTAATTGGTACAGTCATAGGTTTTTCCCCGATTCATTCTTTCATGAATTCATTTTTCCATGAATTGCTGAAAACAAAAATAAGTTCATCAAAATTCAAGATCTAATAAATCAAATAATTCAAAACGACTCTTCAAATTAGCGTGTTTTTAGCTCTCGAATGTTCAATTGACTGATTAATTCTTTATAATGTACTCGATTTTTTTTTGACAAATAAGACAGTAGTCGTTGACGTTTTCCAAGAATTTTTCGTAGACCTCTTTGAGATGAATAGTCTTTTTTGTGCAATTCCAAATGTGAAGTAAGTCTCCGTATCTTATTGGTAAAACGGAATACTTGAAATTCAACAGACCCCCTGTTTTCTTCTTTTTCTTCATACGAAATAACGGATATGAATGAATTTTTTGTCATAAATTCTTAACCTTCCTTTTTAATGTTTACCAAATATGGAATTTTCTCAATCAGTAATAATAATTCTAACAATTTGAATGTGGTCTACACAATAATCCTAAATGTGAATTTCCTTATTTTCTTCATTCATTTTATCAAAGAAAATAAATAAAGAAAATTCTGTTGATTCATTTATGTATATAATGGCTACGTCATCGAATTAGGATCATGTATTGGAATTGAATGTAAGATAAGGCGTGTGTGCATCTATTTATCTACCAGATAATAAGGAATATATAAGATAAAATTTCATAAATTCATTTTTAATCGTGGATACATATGTATTCGTAATATACTAAAACGACTTCCGTTATTAGTATCAAACCAATAACGATTCATACAAGCTAAATCTTCTAATCGATAATTAGGCCAAAGAAATAATTTTAGAAGTTGATTTTTATCTCGATCAAAGCCTTTGCTTTCATCAAAAAATTGACTACAGTTTTTTACCCCATTCCTATTGCAAAATACTGTTTTTTTATCCACACCATTATTATTACTTGAATTAAAACAAATTAGAATTCTTAATTCTCTACGACACCTAGGAGATAAAATATTTTCAGGAGCAAGCAAATCATAATAGTTTTTATCTCTACTTTTCATCATCCTTTGATATCTTGGAACCAATTCATCCAAATTCTTTTTAGCAACATTTTCGTTGTATCTTTTTTGATTATTTTGGCGTTTACTCTTATGAACCAATGAAATATTTATGGTTTGATACAGAATAAATTGTCCATCATCTTTTATAGACAGACGAATCGGTTCAATAATAAATATCCCCTTTTTCATCAATTCTTTAATATCTAAATCTTTAGGAATTCCCATTATATTCAGATTAATTTCTCTCTTTTCAATAGAGGATATGGTAATTTCTCTTGGATTTTTCAATTTTAGTAGGAAAGAATATACTTTGATATTTTTGATCAGTTTTTGCTTGAAAGAATTATTCCATTTCAATTGAAAAAGAAAATACCTTTTCAGGAAAGAATATAATTCTGCTTCTGTACTACTTTTGTCTTGTTTTTTTTTTATACGTTTTTTTATATCTGATTCCGTATAACCTTCTTCAATATTTTTTTGTTGGTTTGAGAAACCAGATTCAAAGTTCTCTTGGACATTTAATTCAAGATCTCCGTGTCCTACGAATTGATTTTCGTCGTTATTTTGATTCTCTAATTCAAGAAATTTTTTTTCATTTGATGATATAAAAGGATTTTTTTTTTTCTTTCTATTAATGTTTTTATTTTCAATAAAATTTGAAAAAAGGAAATTAATTGGTATAATCCAGGGTTTCATTTTATATGCATTATAAAGTAAGAAAAATTCTGGGAAGAACCAAGATTCTAGATTCGATATGGGATAACTTAGTATTTCTTCGTTCATTCCCATCCAATCAAAAAGGTTTTTTTTTTGATGGGATGGGTTGATTTTTTGATAAATTGTGCAATAAAAAATACCTTTATTATCTATTTTATCAAAAATTTTATAATTCTTTGGTTCAGTCTTAGTATTTTTATTATTGATCGTACTGAGATCGACCCAGGCTCCAATATCAATTTTATTTCTAAGAGAAAAATGGAGAATTTTCCAATCCAAATATTTTCTATCTGTATTTTTCTCTATATCCATAATATTAGTTACTCCTAAATAATTAGTGATAGGGATACTCCACCACATATCAACTAATTTGTCTTTATGTATGTTGTAATTATAAGGATAAGAAAATTCTTGGTTTTTTTTTATTTGGAATGGTAACCCATAACGATATGAATTCTTCTTATCTTCATAATAAAGAAATTTAGATGATAAAACATCATATCTATAGTTTTTTTTTAAATTATCTTTTTGATCTGATAATAACAATAAATGGGCTTCAGAATTATTGGCATTTTTGTAATTGTAATTAATTAATTGTTCTTTTTCATATTCATATGAATTCCATTTTTTTTTTTTTTCAAGCTTACAATGTTCATTAACTGTATTTTGCCATTTTTGTGGTACTAATCGAGACCATTTTATCCGAGATAAATCATATTGATAATTACTTTTTAACCATTTTTTCCATTGATTCATTAAAAAATTCGGAAGTTTCTTGGTACTTAGTTCGTAAGGAGTTATTCCTTGTGTTTCAAAATAATCTTTTATTTCTTTTTTAAGAAATAAAGACGTTCCATGATATTGAAAGACAGATCTTAACTTATATTTTAGCTTATATAAGTTAATTATTTTTGCTTGTGATAATTTGTAAAATACATAGGCTTGCGACAAAAAAGATAAATCATAAGGAATATTCGAATTCCTATTAATATTACTACTAAATCGGAAAAGTGATTTTTTTATAGTCGAAAGAAACTTAAACTTAATTGTATTTTTATTTGTTGTATCAATTCTTTCTTGACTTGTTTTATTATTGCAAATGGATTTTTCAATTAATTTTTTTGTTGATTCATGAAAACGTTCTGTATTAATTATGGAAACATTAAAAATATATAGAAATATATCTATGTAGATTTTTTCTATAAAAAATTTTATAAAATAACTTGATTTACGGCTTAATCGAGCATTTCCTCTTTTAAATATCTGACTAATATTTTTGTGCGATTCGAATCT